TGATATTTCGGCTTGGGATGCATTTTATTTGGCAGTTTTTTGGATGTTAAATACCATTGGATGGGTTACTTTTTATTGGCATTGGAAGCACATCACATTATGGCAGGGTAACGTTTCACAGTTTAATGAATCTTCCACTTATTTGATGGGATGGTTAAGAGATTATCTATGGTTAAACTCTTCACAACTTATCAACGGATATAACCCTTTTGGTATGAATAGTTTATCAGTTTGGGCGTGGATGTTCTTATTTGGACATCTTGTTTGGGCTACTGGATTTATGTTCTTAATTTCCTGGCGTGGATATTGGCAAGAATTGATTGAAACTTTAGCATGGGCTCATGAACGCACACCTTTGGCTAATTTAATTCGATGGAGAGATAAACCGGTAGCTCTTTCCATTGTGCAAGCAAGATTGGTTGGATTAGCCCATTTTTCTGTAGGTTATATATTCACTTACGCGGCTTTCTTGATTGCCTCTACATCGGGCAAATTTGGTTAATTCTTATGTGTTATATCCTCGATAATATCATTTCTTTCGATGCAGAAGGGGGTCCGCCTTCTTATATTTCTACTATTTCTACATCTAGGATCCGACTTTTATCATTGATACTAATAGGAAGAACCGAACCATTATGGCAAGAAAAGGTTTAATTCAGAGGGAAAAGAAGAGGCAAAAATTGGAACAAAAATATCATTTGATTCGTCGATCCCCCAAAAAAGAAATAGGTAAAGTTCCATTGTTGAGTGAGAAATGGGAAATTCACGGAAAGTTACAATCCCCACCGCGTAATAGTGCACCTACACGTCTTCATCGACGTTGTTTTTCAACCGGAAGACCGAGAGCTAACTATCGAGACTTTGGGTTATCCGGACACATACTTCGTGAAATGGTTCATGCATGTTTGTTGCCTGGAGCAACAAGGTCAAGTTGGTAAGCATTAAAATATCGTTTCATTTTTTATATTCATTTCTATGATCATAGAGGAGCCCCTTTACCATTCTGTATAAATAGGCTATTCTATTTGTACCAATATGGTAGAGGGGTGTACTCAATCCTTCTTTGTCCATTAGTTCCCAGTCCCTCTCTTCGTCGCGGGGTAGAGCAGCTTGGTAGCTCGCAAGGCTCATAACCTTGAGGTCACGGGTTCAAATCCCGTCTCCGCAACATTTTTTTTGACAAAAAATGGAGGTTTGACTCCGGTAACTAGTAATTAATTACTATTTTTTTCTTTTTATTTTGGGGTGGGCAGGAGGAAAAGAAGGGAATAGTATAGAAGTGAAGAGGATAGAACCACTCTACTATCACTGTCAACTATACTTAATTCTTTATCCTATTAAAAAAAAAAATGAACCCATTACCCTGGGCGGATAGCGGGAATCGAACCCGCATCTTCTCCTTGGCAAAGAGAAATTTTACCATTCAACTATATCCGCTTGTTCTTGATACACAATGGATGGGCCATATTTGTGCAGAGTTAGATCAGATACTCCTTTGTCTTTCAGAGTAATTGCAAAATGCTTATTTTCATTTAATAAAATTTATTTTCATTTAATAAAAAATGAATTTAGATTCTTTATAAATTATTAAAAATATTAATAGTAATTAGAATAATATCAAATTTGAATTGTATAAAATTAGATATTATTCTAATAGAAATACTATATATAGTTAACAATAACTATATAGTGAAATTAGAATATATAAATTTAAAATTATAATCATTTAATTTTAATAATAATAAAATTAGTTATTATCAAAAAAATATTATTATCAAAATAGTATTATAAATATTATAGAAAATTTCTACTATTTATAAATATAAATAATAATATATTATAAATATAAATAAATAGTATAATAAAATTATTTAATTAATATATATTTTTTAATTTCATTTTTAAATAGTTAAATATAAGAAGTTTGTTTGACCCCTCCCTTTCATTTTTTTTTTCTTTATTTGCATTTTGGGGACTTATATTTCATTTTAATGGGTCTCACAACCTGAAAATGAAAGAATTAGGAGGGGATCATTTCATTTTTGGATCTAAATAGAACAAATAGGTTCAAGAGATGAGAGAATTAAGGATACCCACCAAAAAGACTAATCCAATCCATAATGATGTACCGGAAAATACAACATTTTTGTTATTTGACCAACCATCAGGAGAAGCAAATACAACAGGTACACTAATCAGTAAGATTGCTGAAGTAGCAATTAATGCAAAAACAGCCAATTGGAAAGCAATAGTCATCTTTCTAATCCTCCAATCTATCAACAAAAGAAACTATATACCATTTGATCCCTTTATTGGTATCGGCCAAAATTTCTAATAAAACGTATCATAGAGGGATTTTACCACGAATCTATTAATGCTGTATGACTTATTAGCACCTTTTACCACCTTATTAAATTAAGGCATGAGATCAAGGGAAAGGTATTTTTTTTTTTACTTCATTAAAAGAGGCCCGCCAGATCATTATCTATATATATACAGA